TGTAATAACACAGTTTTCATGTTTTTTTTGTATATAGTTTTATGATTTATTTTAATTTTTACTAAATTAATTTATTTATATTAGTTTTATTTATAAATGTTATATATTTTTATATTTTATTATGTTTTATAAAGTTTTATTTTGGCTTTTAAATTTGTTATCAGTTTAATTTATATGTAAATTTTTGTTAGAATTTTTATTTATTTAAATAGTAATTAAATTTTTTATTAGTCGCAGTAATTAATATTATTAATTAAGGAAACTTAGATATAGTAATATTGAAGAGTATTGGCTAAATTTGTGCCAGCAGCCGCGGTTATACGAATAATACAAATAAATTTTTTTAGTTTGAGTTAAATTGATTATTTATAAAATAAAAATAAATTTATTAGGTGAAATTTTAAATTTATATTAATTTTAGATAAAATAATTAAAGCTCGGAAATTTTATTTATAAACTAGGATTAGATACCCTATTATTTAAAATGTATTTTGAAAAACTAAGGTAGTAGTAGTTATGTTCTTGAAACTTAAAAAATTTGGCGGTATTTTAGTCTATTCAGAGGAACCTGTCTTGTAATCGATAATCCACGATGGACCTTACTTAAATTTGTATTCAGTTTATATACCGTCGTTATTAGAATATTTTATGAGAATGTTAATTTTCAAGATTTTTAAAAAGAAAATATATCAGATCAAGGTGTAGCTTATATTTAAGTATTGATGGGTTACAATAAAATTATTTAAATGGATATAAATTTGAAAATTTTATTGAAAGTGGATTTGATAGTAAAATTATAAAGATTAATAATTTGATTTTAGCTCTAAAATATGCACACATCGCCCGTCACTCTTATTACTAAGGTAAGATAAGTCGTAACATAGTAGATGTACTGGAAAGTGTACCTAGAATGCAATTTAAAGCTTATTTAGTAAAGCATTTCATTTACATTGAAAAGATTTTTGTGCAAATCAATATAAATTGATTATATTTTATTTATTAATTAATTTTTTTTTTATTATAAATTATTAAAAGTAATTATTATGTGAATTGTTTGAGTATTTTATAAAGAAAAAATAATTTTAATTATAGTTAAATAGTATTGTGAAAGAAAATTGAAATAATTTGAAAAATTAATATTTTAAAAGAAAATTTAATTTATTGTACCTTGTGTATCAGGGTTTATTAAATAAAAATTATTTAGTATAATTTTCTCGATTTTAAAAGAGTTAATATATTATAAAAGTTAATGTGATAAAATTATTTTGTATAATATATTAGAAATGAAATGTTATTCGTTTTTAAAGGTATCTAGTTCTTTAAGAAATAAATTTAATTTAGAAATTTTATATTATTTAATTAAGTATATTAATTAAATAATTATTTTATTTTAATATTTTATGGGATAAGCTATAAAATAAATTATTATAAATTAGTAAATAAGTTTATAAATATAAGCTTAGAAATAGCTATTATTAATAAAATTGTTATAATTTATTTTATAATATTGATTATTTATTGAATTTTAATTAAGTATTAAAGTATTTATTTTAATTTTAAAAATAAAAAAATAATGATAAAATTAGTATATTATATTGTATAAATATTAGTAATTGATAAGTTTTTATAAAGAACTCGGCAAAAATAATGTTCGCCTGTTTAACAAAAACATGTCTTTTTGAATTTTTTTAAAAGTCTAGCCTGCCCACTGAATAATTTAAATGGCCGCAGTATACTAACTGTGCAAAGGTAGCATAATCATTAGTCTTTTAATTGAAGGCTGGTATGAATGGTTGGACGAGATATTAACTGTTTCATAAAAATTTATAATAGAATTTTATTTTTTAGTCAAAAAGCTAAAATAAAATTAAAAGACGAGAAGACCCTATAAATCTTTATATATTTAAATTATTGTAATTTTGTAGATTTTTTTTATTATAATAATTAATTATATTTTATTGGGGTGATATTAAAATTTAATAAACTTTTAATTTTTAAAATCATTAATTTATGAGTAATTGATCCGTTAATAACGATTAAAAAAATAAGTTACTTTAGGGATAACAGCGTAATTTTTTTGGAGAGTTCATATCGATAAAAAAGATTGCGACCTCGATGTTGGATTAAGATATAATTTTAGGTGTAGCCGCTTAAATTTTAAGTCTGTTCGACTTTTAAATTCTTACATGATCTGAGTTCAAACCGGCGTAAGCCAGGTTGGTTTCTATCTTTAATAAATTAAAATATTTCAGTACGAAAGGACCTAATATTTAATAAATAATTATTTTTATATTGAATATAATTAATTTATACTATTTTGGCAGATTAGTGCAATAAATTTAGAATTTATTTATGTGAATTTTATCACAAATAGTACTTGTTTTTTATAGAAAATTTATTATTTATTGTAGGAAGTTTGTTATTAATTATTTTTGTATTAGTAAGAGTTGCATTTTTAACTCTTTTAGAACGTAAGGTTTTAGGTTATATTCAAATTCGTAAGGGTCCTAATAAGGTTGGTATTGCAGGAATTCCTCAACCTTTTTGTGATGCAATCAAATTATTTACTAAGGAACAAACTTATCCTTTATTATCAAATTATATTTCTTATTATTTTTCTCCTATTTTTTCTTTATTTCTTTCTTTATTAGTTTGAATATGTATACCTTTATTTATTAAGCTTTTTTCTTTTAATTTAGGATTATTGTTTTTTTTATGCTGTACTAGTTTAGGGGTTTATACTGTAATAATTGCTGGTTGATCTTCTAATTCTAATTATGCTTTATTGGGAGGATTACGAGCAGTGGCTCAAACTATTTCTTATGAAGTTAGTTTAGCTTTAGTTTTATTAAGATTTATTTTTTTAATTGGAGGATATAATATATTAATATTTTATAAATATCAATTATTTATTTGATTTTTATTTATTATGTTTCCTATAGCTTTAGTTTGATTTAGAATTTCTTTAGCTGAAACTAATCGTACACCTTTTGATTTTGCAGAGGGGGAATCTGAGTTAGTTTCTGGATTTAATGTAGAATATAGAAGAGGGGGATTTGCTTTAATTTTTTTAGCTGAATATGCAAGTATTTTATTTATGAGAATATTATTTTGTGTAATATTTTTAGGAAGAGATTTATTTTCTTTATTATTTTATGTTAAATTAACTTTTGTTTCATTTATATTTATTTGGGTGCGAGGAACTTTACCTCGATTTCGGTATGATAAATTAATATATTTAGCTTGAAAGAGATTTTTGCCTTTTTCATTAAATTTTTTATTGTTTTTTGTAGGGTTTAAGGTTTTTTTAATTTATTTAATTTAAATAATTTTTTTTAGTAAAGTTAATAGAAAATTTAATTTCTATCTTATGTTTTCAAAACATATGCTTATTTCAAGCTCATTAACTAGTTTAATATATTATCTCATCATTTAATAATTAGTGGATTAAATATAAAATAAGAAAAGTATACTACTGTTAGGATTTGCCCAATTAATACATATGGTTCTTCAACTGGTCGAGCTCCAATTCATGTTAATAAAATTACAGTAACTGTTATTAATCAAAATAGGATTTGATTAATTGGGTAAAATTGAATTCCTCGGAATTTACTTAAATGGTAGAATGGAAGAATAGCTAAAATAGCAATTGATAAAACTAGTGCAATTACTCCTCCTAATTTATTAGGAATAGATCGTAAGATTGCATATGCAAATAAGAAATATCATTCTGGTTGAATATGTACTGGAGTTACTAAAGGGTTTGCTGGAATGAAGTTATCGGGGTCTCCTAAGAGGTATGGATTAATTAGGACTAATAAAATTAAAATTATTGTTATTACAACAAATCCTACAATATCCTTAAAGGTAAAATATGGATGAAATGGGATTTTATCAATATTAGAGTTTAGTCCTATAGGATTATTAGATCCTGTTTCATGTAAGAATAAAATATGAATTAATGTTATTGCTAAAACAATAAAAGGTAGAATGAAATGAAATGTAAAAAATCGTGTAAGAGTGGCATTATCAACTGCAAATCCTCCTCATACTCATTGAACTAAATCAATTCCTAAATAAGGAATAGCTGAAAGTAAATTAGTAATTACAGTAGCTCCTCAAAAAGATATTTGTCCTCATGGTAATACATATCCTATGAAAGCGGTTCCTATTACTAGAAATAAAATAATTACTCCAACTAGTCATGTAGGAGTAAATAAATAAGATCCATAATAAATTCCTCGTCCTACATGTAAGTAAATACAAATAAAGAAAAATGATGCACCATTAGCGTGTATAGTTCGTAATAATCATCCATAATTTACGTCTCGACAAATGTGATTAACACTATTAAAAGCTAAATTAATATCTGCAGTGTAATGTATTGCTAAAAATAAACCAGTTAGAATTTGAATTATTAAACATAAAAATAAAAGGGATCCAAAATTTCATCATGCGGAAATATTAATAGGTGCTGGAAGATCTACTAGAGCTCTATTAGCAATTCTAAGAATGGGGTGTTTTACTCGTAAAGGTTTGTTCATTAGTTGAATATAGGTCGTAATGGTCCCTTAAATAATTTAGTAATTTTAACTACAGCAATAAGAGTAATTAATAAATAATTTATTAATATAATAGTTAATAAATTAGTTGGATAATTATATAATTTTACTAATGATATAGAATTTTCTATAATATATGAATTTATATCAATAATTGATTTAATTTCTATATTTGAATATTGTGTAAGAATATTTTTATCAATAATAATTAAAATAGAAATTCTTAGTAAAAATACTATAATTGCTGTAATTATTAATTTAATTGAAAATGAAAATATTTCATTAGAAGCTAATGATGTAACGTAGATAAATAATACTAATATTCCTCCTAAAAATACTAGAAATAGGATATAAGAGAATCAGAATGTTTTGGTTATTAGTCCTGATGTAAGACAAATTAGTGTTGTTTGGATTAATAAAGTTAATCCTATAGCTAATGGATGCTTTATATTAAAGAAGATAAAATTAAAGATAAGTAATAATGTTAATAAAATTCATTGTATAATATCAAGAGGTAGTTTAATTAAAATATTAATTTTGGGGATTAATGATAAAGAATTTTCTTTTCTCTTGAAGTTTTAAAAGAATATTTCTTATTTTTGATTTACAAGACCAATGTTTTTATTAAACTATTAAAACTAATGTTAACAATTTTAAATTGAATTTTATCTAGTATTTTATTTATTATAGGAGTGTTTACTTTTGTTTCTAATCGTAAACATTTATTATCTATACTATTAAGATTGGAATATATTGTTTTAAGATTATTTTTATTATTATTTATTTATTTAAATATGTTTAATTTTGAATTTTTTTTTAGAATAATATTTTTAACTTTTAGAGTTTGTGAGGGGGCATTAGGTCTTTCTATTTTAGTTAGAATGATTCGTACTCATGGTAATGATTATTTTCAAAGATTTAATATTTTACAATGTTAAAAATTATTGTTTTTATTTTATTTTTATTTCCTTTATGTTTAATACATAATACTTATTGAATGGTTCAGGGTTTTTTATTTTTATTAAGATTTATTTTTATTTTAATAAATATATATAGAAATTATTTTATATCTATTTCTTATTTTTTTGGTTGTGATATAATTTCTTATGGGTTAATTTTATTAAGATTATGAATTGTTTCTTTAATATTAATGGCTAGTGAATCTATTTATAAATATAATAATTATGTTAATTTGTTTTTAGTTAATATGATTTTATTATTAGTATTATTAGTATTAACTTTTAGAAGTATAAGATTATTTATATTTTATTTATTTTTTGAAAGAAGATTAATTCCTACTTTATTTCTTATTTTAGGATGAGGATATCAACCTGAACGTTTACAGGCTGGTGTATATTTATTATTTTATACTTTATTAGTTTCTTTGCCTATATTAGTGGGTATTTTTTATACTTATAAGATTTCAGGTACTATAAATTTTTATTTACTAAATAATTATATATTTGATTTAGAATTTTTGTATTTTTCTTTAGTTATAGCTTTTTTAGTAAAAATACCTATATTTTTAGTTCATTTGTGACTTCCTAGGGCTCATGTAGAAGCTCCTGTTTCTGGTTCTATAATTTTGGCAGGTATTATATTAAAATTAGGGGGTTATGGATTATTACGAGTTTTACCTTTTTTACAGTTATTAGGCTTGAAATTTAATTATATTTGAATTAGAATTAGATTGGTGGGGGGAGTTTTAGTTAGTTTAATTTGTTTACGTCAAACAGATTTAAAGGCTTTAATTGCTTATTCATCAGTTGCTCATATGGGAATTGTTTTAGCAGGATTAATAACTATAACTTATTCTGGGATTTGTGGTTCTTATACTTTAATAATTGCTCATGGATTATGTTCTTCTGGTTTATTTTGTTTAGCTAATATTTCTTATGAACGATTAGGTAGTCGAAGATTACTAATTAATAAGGGATTGTTAAATTTTATACCTTCTATGGCTTTATGATGATTTTTGTTAAGTTCTGCTAATATAGCAGCTCCTCCTACATTAAATTTGTTAGGGGAAATTTCTTTAATTAATAGAATTGTTAGTTGATCTTGAGTTTCTATATTAATATTATCGTTATTATCATTTTTTAGAGCTGCTTATACTTTATATTTATATGCTTATAGACAACACGGGAAGATTTTTTCAGGAACATATTCATTTAGTGGAGGTTCTATTCGAGAATTTTTACTTTTATTTTTACATTGATTTCCTTTAAATTTATTAATTTTGAGGGGTGATATATGTATATTATGATTATATTTAAATAGTTTAATTAAAATATTGATTTGTGGTGTCAATGATGAGAGTTATTCTCTTTAAATCGTGAAATATTTATCGATTTGTACAATTAGATTTATTAGATTATTTTTTTTTAGCCTATCTAGTTTTTTATCCAGTATTATTTTTATTATAAATGATTATAGAATTTTTATTGAATGAGAAGTAGTTTCTTTTAATTCAATAAATATTGTAATAACTTTATTATTTGATTGAATAAGTTTAATTTTTATATCTTTTGTATTAATGATTTCTTCATTAGTAATTTTTTATAGAAAGGAGTATATAAGAAGAGATTATAAAATTAATCGATTTATTATATTGGTATTAATGTTTGTTAGTTCAATAATGTTATTAATTATTAGTCCAAATTTAATTAGTATTTTATTAGGGTGAGACGGATTAGGACTTGTATCTTATTGTTTAGTAATTTATTTTCAAAATGTAAAATCTTATAATGCTGGTATATTGACAGCTCTATCTAATCGAATTGGAGATGTTGCTTTATTATTAGCTATTGCTTGAATATTAAATTATGGAAGTTGAAATTATGTTTTTTATTTAGAAGTTATGAAAAATGATTTAGAGATATTAATTATTGGTAGTTTGGTTATATTGGCGGCAATAACTAAGAGTGCTCAGATTCCTTTTTCTTCTTGATTACCTGCTGCTATAGCTGCTCCAACTCCTGTTTCTGCTTTAGTTCATTCTTCTACTTTGGTTACAGCGGGTGTTTATTTGTTAATTCGTTTTAATATTGTATTAAGAAGATCTTGAATAGGAAATTTATTATTATTAATTTCTGGATTAACAATATTTATAGCTGGATTAGGGGCTAACTATGAATTTGATTTAAAGAAAATTATTGCTTTATCTACTTTAAGTCAATTAGGTTTAATAATAAGTATTTTATCTATAGGTTATTATAAATTAGCTTTTTTTCATTTATTAACACATGCTTTATTTAAAGCTTTATTATTTATATGTGCTGGAGCTATTATTCATAATATAAATAATTCTCAAGATATTCGTTTAATGGGTAGTTTAAGATTAATAATACCATTAACTTCTTCTTGTTTTAATGTGGCTAATTTAGCTTTATGTGGAATACCATTTTTAGCTGGATTTTATTCAAAGGATTTAATTTTAGAGATAGTATCTTTATCATATATTAATATATTTTCATTTTTTTTATATTTTTTTTCAACTGGTTTAACAGTTTGTTATTCATTTCGTTTAGTTTATTATACAATAACTGGAGATTCTAATTTTTCTTCTTTAAATATACTAAATGATGAGGGTTGAGTTATATTAAAAGGTATAATGGGTTTATTAATTTTGAGAATTTTTGGTGGAAGAATATTGAGATGATTAATTTTTCCTAGTCCTATAGTAATCGTTTTACCTTATTATTTAAAATTATTAACTTTAACTGTTTGTATCTTAGGAGGATTAGTGGGTTATTTAATTTCTAATGTTTCTTTATTTTTTTCTAATAAGGCTTTGAATAGTTATAATAGTTCTTATTTTTTAGGATCTATATGATTTATACCTTATATTTCTACTTATGGAATTATAAATTATCCATTAATTGTTGGTAAATTGGCTGTTAAATCTTTTGATCAGGGTTGATCAGAATATTTTGGGGGTCAACAATTATATTATAATTTAGTTAAAAATTCTCAATTAAATCAGGTGTTACAAAATAATAACTTAAAGGTTTATTTATTAAGTTTTATTCTTTGAATTGTAGTTATATATATATATATAATTTGTTTTTATTCAAATAGCTTATATTTAGAGTATGACACTGAAGATGTTAGGGAGATAAATTTATCTTTGAATAAGTGTTATGAATTTTTTTTAGTAATTTATAAAAAAATTTTTTTTATTTTTACAATGAAAATGTAATGTTTTATTTAAACTATATAAATAAAAGAAGTATAAATGGAATTTAACCATTAAAAGATAAAAGTTAGCAGCTTTTTCTTGAACATCATACTTCTTTAATTGGAGTATAAATCTCAATTCTATCATTAACAGTGATAAGCCTCTTTTTGGCTTCAATTAAAGAATAAGGGTAAATTATACCTAAGATTAGGTCGAAACTAATTGCAATTAATCGCTTCATATTCAAGGTAGATTGAATAATCAATACTTTTTGAATGCAAATCAAATGTTATATTTAACTACAACCCTATTAATTAGATCAATTTAATATTCCTTGATTTCATTCATGATAAAGTCCAATAAGTAAAATTAAAATAAAGATAATTGATGTAGTTGTTCATATAAAAAGATTAGAAAATTTAATAATATAAATGATTGGTAAAATTAATGCAATTTCTACATCAAAAATAAGAAAAATAATTGTGATTAAAAAAAATCGTAAAGAGAAAGGTAAACGAGAAGAAGATTTTGGGTCAAATCCACATTCGAATGGAGAAGATTTTTCTCGATCAACTAATGTTTTTTTTGATAAAATAGATGCTAATAGTATTACTACTATAGAAATTGTTAAAATAATTAAACTTATTGTTAAAATTGATAAAATTATCTATACTATTAATAATAGACCATATGATTGGAAGTCAAATATACTTTTTATACTATATAGATAATAAATTAACCTCCTCATCAATAAATTGATACATAAAGGAATAATCATACAATATCAACAAAGTGTCAGTATCATGCAGCAGCTTCAAATCCAAAATGATGATTTTTTGAAAAATGATTTCTTAAGTGTCGAATTAAGCAAATTAATAAAAATGTAGTTCCAATTAATACGTGAATTCCATGAAATCCCGTTGCTATAAAAAATGTAGATCCATAAACTGAATCAGCAATTGTAAAAGGAGCTTCTACATATTCATAAGCTTGAAGAATTGTAAAATAAATTCCTAATGTTACTGTAAAAAATAAACTTTGTGTTGCTTGAGAGTGATTTCCTTCTATTAAACTATGGTGAGCTCAAGTTACTGTAATTCCTGAAGTTAATAAAATTACAGTATTTAGTAAAGGAATTTGGAATGGATTAAAGGGTGTAATTCCTATTGGAGGTCAAATAGCTCCTAATTCAATTGAGGGAGATAATCTACTATGAAAAAAAGCTCAGAAAAATGATACAAAAAATAAAACTTCTGATAAAATAAATAAGATTATTCCTCATCGTAATCCTGTTGTAACTGCTTCAGTATGAAGACCTTGAAAGGTTCCTTCACGAGATACATCTCGTCATCATTGATAAACAGTTAAGATTGTAATAATATTTCCTAAAAGGAATAATGATATATTATATTGATGGAATCATTTTACTATTCCAGCAACAGTTGTTATTGCTCCAATTGAGGCCGTTAAAGGTCATGGTCTATAATCTACTAAGTGAAATGGGTGATTTGAGTGAGTTGACATTAGTTTACTTCTCTAGAATAAAGAGTAGAAAGAACAGCAAATACATAAGATTGAATTATGGCAACTGCAGATTCTAATACTAATAAAGCAATTTGAGTAATAATTAAAACTCTTAGGAGAATAGTAGATATTGAAGGTCCAGTATTTCCTAATAAAGTAAGTAATAAATGTCCTGCAATTATATTAGCAGTTAATCGAACTGCTAAAGTTCCGGGTCGAATAATGTTACTAATTGTTTCAATACATACTATAAATGGTATTAATACTGCTGGTGTTCCTTGAGGTACTAAATGAGCAAATATATGTTGGGTGTTGTTAATTCATCCAAATAATATAAAACTTAGTCATAAGGGTAAAGCTAATGTAAGTGTTAAAGTTAAATGACTTGTTCTTGTAAAAATATATGGAAATAATCCTATGAAATTATTAAATAAAATTATTGAAAATAATGATACAAATAAGAAAGTTGAACCATTAGCTCCTATAGGTCCAAGGAGAGTTTTGAATTCTTTATGAAGAGTTAATAAAATATTATTTCATACAATATGGTATCGTGATGGTATTAATCAATAAGCAGATGGAATTATTAAAATTCCTAAGAAAGTTCTTAATCAATTTAATGATAAATTAAAAATACTTGAAGAAGGGTCAAATACTGAGAATAAGTTTGTTATCATTTTCAATTTAATGAATTAATAGATTGTGTTTTAATCGAAAGACTTGATTTAGGTATAGAAGGAATAAAAGAATAATAATTTATTATATTAAAAATTATGAATGCAATAGAAAAAATAATAAATAAACTTAATCAACCAATTGGTGCTATTTGAGGAATTAAAAAATATCAATAAATTGATAATTTTAGTTTGACAAACTAATGTTATTTGTTTAACTAATTTTTTCATTAGAAGTAAGTGCTAATTTACTATAAAATGGTTTAAGAGACCAGTACTTGCTTTCAGTCATCTAATGAAGAGTTTATATTATTAGAAATTCATTTGATAAAATAATTTACAGGGATTCTTTCAATTACAATAGGTATAAAACTATGATTAGCCCCACAAATTTCTGAACATTGTCCATAAAATAAACCTGGTCGATTAATTAGGAAATTAGTTTGATTTAAACGTCCAGGAGTTCCGTCAACCTTTACTCCTAATGCAGGTACTGTTCAAGAATGAATAACATCTGCAGCTGTTACTAAAATTCGAATTTGTGAATTTATAGGTAATACTACTCGGTTATCAACATCTAATAATCGGAATCTATCTAAAGATAGTTCATTAGTAGGAATTATATAAGAATCAAATTCAATATCATTAAAATCTGAATATTCGTAACTTCAGTATCATTGATGACCAATAGTTTTTAATGTAATAGAAGGTTCATTAATTTCGTCTAATAAATATAAAAGACGTAGAGAAGGTATAGCAATAAATAAAAGAATAATTGCTGGTAAAATAGTTCAAATAATTTCAATGGTTTGTCCATGTAAAAGATATCGATTTACATATTTATTAAATAATAATATAATTATTAAATAACCCACTAAAACAGTGATTATTACTAAAATTAATAAGGTATGATCATGAAAAAAAATTAATTGTTCTATTAATGGAGAAGAACTATCTTGTAAACCTAAGTTTGCTCATGTTGACATTAGTAATTCTAATAAAAGTAAAATACTTTATATATGAAGCTTAAATCCATTGCACTAATCTGCCATATTAGAAATTAGTTAATAAGGGCAGTTCAGAATAACTATGTTCAGCTGGTGGTGTATTTTGAAGTCATTCAATAGATGAGTTTAATTGAACTGGAAATATAACTTGTCGTTGAGATGCTAATCTTTCTCAAATAATATAAAAGAAAAATAAAATTCCTAGTAAAGAAATTGTTGACCCAATTGTTGAAATTACATTTCAAGTTGTATAAGCATCTGGGTAATCTGAGTAACGTCGTGGTATACCTGCGAGCCCTAAAAAATGTTGAGGGAAAAAGGTTAAATTTACTCCTATAAACATAATAGTAAATTGACTTTTTAATATTTTTGAATTTAATGTTAATCCAGTGAATAATGGGTATCAATGAACAAATCCTGCTATAATAGCAAATACGGCTCCTATAGAAAGTACATAATGGAAATGAGCTACTACATAATATGTATCATGTAAGATAATATCAACTGATGAATTAGCTAAAACAACTCCAGTTAATCCCCCTACTGTAAATAAAAATACAAATCCTAAAGCTCATAAAGTAGCTGGAGAATAGTTTAATTGAGTTCCATAAAGAGTAGCAAGTCAACTAAAAATTTTAATTCCTGTTGGAACAGCAATGATTATTGTGGCTGATGTAAAATAAGCTCGAGTATCTACATCTATTCCTACTGTAAATATATGGTGAGCTCACACAATAAATCCTAAAAGTCCAATTGCTAATATTGCATAAATTATACCTAATGATCCGAATGTTTCCTTTTTACCCGATTCTTGACTAATAATATGAGAAATTATCCCAAATCCTGGTAAAATTAAAATGTAAACTTCAGGGTGCCCAAAAAATCAAAATAAGTGTTGGTATAAAATAGGATCTCCTCCTCCTGCTGGGTCAAAAAATGAGGTATTAATATTTCGATCAGTTAATAATATAGTAATTGCTCCAGCAAGTACAGGTAAAGAAAGTAATAATAATAAAGCTGTAATTACTACTGATCAAACAAATAATGGTATTCGGTCAAAAGTAATACCTGTAGATCGTATATTAATTACAGTTGTAATAAAATTTACTGCTCCTAAAATAGATGAGATTCCTGCTAAATGTAAGGAAAAAATGGCTAAATCAACAGAGGCTCCTCCATGAGCGATATTAGACGATAATGGAGGGTAAACAGTTCATCCTGTTCCAGCTCCATTTTCTACTATACTACTTACTAGAAGTAGAGTTAATGCAGGAGGTAAAAGTCAAAAACTTATATTATTTATTCGAGGAAAAGCTATATCTGGGGCTCCTAGTATAATTGGTACTAATCAATTTCCAAATCCTCCAATTATGATTGGTATTACTATAAAAAAAATTATAATAAAAGCATGAGCTGTAACAATTACATTGTAAATTTGATCATCTCCAATTAATGCTCCAGGATGCCCTAATTCAGCTCGAATAAGAATTCTTAGTGAAGTTCCCACTATACCTGCTCAAGCTCCGAAAATAAAATATAAAGTTCCAATATCTTTATGATTAGTAGAGAATAACCATTGTTGCGATTAAATGGCTGAAATTTAGGCAATAGACTGTAAATCTATTTATGAGAGTTATTCTCTTTAATCATAAATAATTGGCTTTATAGTCAATAATGATATTAGACTGCAATTCTAAAGGAGTAAATATTTACTAAGGCTTAAAAGATTATTCTTATATTTATAGCTTTGAAGGCTATTAGTTTATTTAACTTAAAGCCTTAAAGTATAAAATATAAAGAAAATATTAAAAATAAACCTATAGAAGAAAAAAATGAATATGTTATAAAAGTTTTTAAATAAGTTGAATTATATAATGAATTAATTATTCAATTATTTTCGTGATAATTAAGTATAAATGCTCTATAAGATAGACGCATATAAAAATATAGAGTAATTAAAGTTATAAGAACTATAAAAGTTAATAAAAATAATTGATTATTTATTGTTAGAGATTGAATTACTAATCATTTTGGAAAAAATCCCAAAAATGGGGGTAATCCTCCTAATGATAATAAATTAAAAAATAGGAAAAATTTTATTGTTTTTGAATGGAAAGATAAGGTGAATAATTGGTTAATGTGTGATGTTTTAAATATATTAAATATGAAAATTATTGTAAAAGTTAAAAATGTATAAAATATAAAATAAGTTATTCATATTAAATTTCTGTCGTATATTGCAGCTAGTATTCACCCTAAGTGATTAATTGAAGAATAAGCTATTAATTTTCGTAAAGAAGTTTGATTTAAACCTCCTAAAGCACCAATTAATCTAGATAAAATAATTCTAATAATAATTAGAGGTTTAAAAATAATATATGAAATTAATATTAAAGGGGCAATTTTTTGTCATGTTATTAAAATTAGCGTATTTAATCAAGAAAGTCCCTCTATTACATTAGGGAATCAAAAGTGAAATGGGGCTGAACCTCTTTTTAATAAAAGGGCAGAAAAAATTATTATTTCTATTAAAAAGTTGGAATTAATATTATTTGAATTTAATAAAAATAAAATTGTAGCAAATAAAAACACTGATGAAGCTAATGCTTGAGTTAGGAAATACTTTAATGAGGCTTCTGTTGATATTAATTTATTATCTCTTATTAGGGGAATAAAAGACAATAAATTAATTTCCAAACCCATTCAAGCTCCTAATCAGGAATTAGCTGAAATAGAAATTAGTGTTCCTATTATTAAAATTATGAAAAATACAATTTTTGATGAATTATTAAAAATTAAAAAGAAAAGGATTAGAACCTTTATAAATGGGGTATGAGCCCAGTAGCTTAGTTAGCTTATCTTTTTATATTTTAGTGTATGATGCACAAAAGTTTTTGATACTTTTAGAAATAGTTTAATTCTATTAAATATAATGAATGTAATATTGATTACATAATTTACCCTATCAAGGTAATCCTTTTATCAGGCAATTCATT